GTTTAATTAGTTTTTTGTAGTAAACACGTAGTTAGTTTATCGGAATCAAAGTAAAAATAAGAAGAATGGGGTTTTCTTTAGTGACTTAAGATCTATAAGATCTAATTGTAGAAAGAATCACAAGTTGCATATAATTTTTCTTTTTTTTTTTTTACTAATATTTCTGATTACTAAATATTCATGATTACGAATCAGCAAGCCTCTATAAAAGAATGACTTCTTGCTTTTGTGAAATTAGGCGAAGTTCATCTTCCCTTCTTACGTATGTATTATCGAATAAATTCAAATATAGAAAATATATAATTGTGTATTTTTCTATATCTCTCATTTTGACTAAGAAGCCTAGAAATCTTTCGTTAATTTGTAAAAAACCTTTTCTTTATTAAATATTAAATTAGAAGACAAGAACAAACGAATAAGAATAGAGGAAGAATAAGAAACTAAATTATCATACATATCTTTCATGTCGAAAGATGAATAAGTCCATTTAGTTAGTTCTACATTCCTTGCACTTATTATATATACTCACTTAGATATATACTTTGATCTATATTAATTAAAATGAAAATCTCATAATTACAATATACTAATTAGAATCGAATTTTAGAATCGAATTAATAAGAATTCTAGAATTAGAATTCTTAATTGAAAATTATTAATTAGAATTCTTACAAGATATATTTATAAGAATAGAAACAATATAATAATATTAGGTACAAATAGTAAATCGAGGTATTCATTCTATGATAACTTTCAACTTTCCCTCTATTTTTGTGCCTTTAGTAGGCCTAGTATTTCCGGCAATGGCAATGGCTTCTTTATTTCTTTATGTTCAAAAAAACAAGATTGTTTAGATCTGATAGCACTAAATCTCATTTTTTTTTGAACTTAGATAACAAAACTCTCTATTTATTGGAATATGGTATAACACGGGGTTTGGTTTCTGCTGAACAAAAATCGAACATACATAAATGAAAGAGCTTTTATACATACAGAAAATGCTACATGGGTAAATGAATTCTAGCTATTTTCAACTAGAATCAGGATTGGCGGATGTCTAAAATGGAAAGGCCATATATTAATATGTATGTCGATATCCTTAGTAGGGTCATGAAGTGAAGAGGTTTTTTCCATCTAACCAATTTTATGAACTATTCCTAAAGGTTCACATCAAAATAGTGCTAGTTGATGAGAGTTATTTCGGAAACAAAAACAGTAAAATGAAATTCATTGGGCTATGCTCTCAATTCCAATAAAATGAAATCAGATCAAGTATGAGTTGGCAATCAGAACATATATGGATAGAACTTATAAGGGGGTCTCGAAAAATAAGTAATTTTTGCTGGGCCATTATCCTTTTTTTAGGTTCATTAGGCTTCTTATCGGTTGGAACTTCCAGTTATCTTGGTAAAAATTTGATATCTTTATTTCCGTCTCAACAAATCATTTTTTTTCCACAAGGGCTCGTAATGTCTTTTTATGGGGTCGCGGGTCTTTTTATTAGCGCCTATTTATGGTGTACAATTTCGTGGAATGTAGGTAGTGGTTATGATCGATTCGATAGAAAAGAAGGAATAGTGTGTCTTTTTCGTTGGGGATTCCCTGGAAAAAATCGTCGTGTCCTCCTGCGATTTCTGATAAACGATATTCAGTCTGTCCGAATAGAAGTTAAAGAGGGTATTTATGCTCGTCGTGTTCTTTATATGGAAATCCGAGGACAGGGGGCCATTCCCTTGACGCGCGCTGATGATAATTTTACGCCACGGGAAATTGAACAAAAAGCTGCCGAATTGGCCTATTTCTTGCGTGTACCAATTGAGGTTTTTTGAGAAATGAACTAAAGAATGAATGCTTTATCAGCAGGAGAGAAAAAGTAAAAAATCCTCTTTTTTCTCTAACATAACTTCACTGAAGTTTCTTCAGAACGCTGATTTGAGCCAAAGCAGACGCAGATGTAACAACCCTAAAACGAAACTCTTTTGGGGGTCTTTTCTGTTTTATGTATATGGAAATTCACTCAATTCAGCAACAAAACAAGTAACGGATCGAAATAATGGGTTCATCCTATATATTAAATGTAAATGATTTTGAAATAAAGCAGTTTCGCTTTTTATTTTAAGCCCAATCTTTGTTGAAGTTGGAATTGATGCTTTGGATCCAGATGGATCATACATATCTTGTCAATTTTTTATTTGACCCTTCTTTGTTATTCTTTTGTGTTACTTAATTACCAAACAGTTGGATTGGATCGCTTATAATAATACCTATCCACTTTCTTTTTTCTGTCGTGTTTTGCCACTCCTTTTTGATCATCACAATATTCTTCAGAAAATTACCTCAATTATTCTTTTTTATGGATAGTCAGTTCCAATTTTTGAGGGATAGTTTGATTGATAGAAGGGGGGTTTCGTTTCAAATATAATATAAGTTTAAGTTATTCGTTCGGGCATTCATCGAAAAGCGGTACTTGTTTCGAATTTGACCAATTGAGATATCTGGA